TTTTTTGATTCATTCATTCATAAGGGTGTATGATAAGAAAAAGTACTCTTACTTGTTGCAGAAAGAAAAGTAGCATTTTACAAACAGCTTTGATTCATTAAGATGAAAACTTCACACAGGAAGTGTATGTCACGTATATTTGTTAGTCTATTATTTATGGGTTTTATGGGCCTCCATGTGTTTGTCTGTGTGTGGTTTCTGAGCTAGGAGCGCTTGGAATTTCAGTCCTACTCTATACTATAAAAAAAAGTGGCTCTCCTTCGCTTTCTTTTTGGTAGTCGAAGATAGAGTCAGGTTCCGAAGGAAGCGTGTATGCGCTTAGCCCCCTCGCTCATGAAACGACTCTAAGCCAAAGAGACGGTCTATGGCGCTACCCCTATCCAGTCATGGGCAGCGTGACGAAGAACGAGACATCATCCCAGCAAAGCCTAACAAAAGGGGAAAAGAACTTCCCGTCTCCTTTGGACAAGCCAGTCATGCATGATCTACAGCGTCGAGAAAGCGTTCCTTATTTTTGCTCAGGAATTTCATCTTCGCACACCTCGGGTAGTTCTTTCCAATCAAAGAACTTCTCTACGCTACTTAGCCAATCAAGAAAGTCCTCAGGATGCAAGGATGCAATCGGCCATGGAAATCGGGAACGTCCACTTTGATCTCACGATCTCCTTGATCTCGATGCCCTTCTAAGACCCGGATCAAGCGCTTCCTTATCATTCAAAATCGAAATTGGCTGGAACTTCTTCTTCTTTCTTTTACGAATCCGGCTTCTCTTGAGTGATTGCTTGAGTTAAGCTTAAGCCTTCTTGACTAGTTTTGAGTCCCGATTTTCAGTCCTTAGATGATCTTTCGGGTCTTAGTTCTTAGTACAATGGATTCCATAGGTTTTTCCCGTGCTCTTCTGAAAGAAGCATCTGGAAATGACTTGTCATGGGCTTATGCGATGAAGAATGATTTGCTCGGGAAAAAAATTCTTGTGCTTATGTGGATGGGTCGCTCAATTTCCCAAGACTAGAGAAGGGGATTTTCCTACAAAAGATGAAAAGTGCTTAGCTTCAAAGGATGACTTGTTTACTTCCTTTGAGCCCCGTCACCTCTTTTGCGACTGCTAAAGATATTTGGTTTGACGAATGTAATCCCAAGATCTTTCTGGATACTATCTCTGTATCCGTCCATTAGGTGGAGTCCACTTGAGTGTACTACTTTGCGACGATATGCCGGACTTGTTCAATTGGTGAACTTGAGAATGTCGAGTTATTGTTGTTCATATTGTCTGAAATCCATTTTCAACCCTCGCGAATCGCGAATACGGGAGCTGCTACTGAGTACTGAGTGAACGGGCGAAAGGAGATTGGAGATAAATCCGTTCCACCTTCATCGCATATAAATGGCTTAGCGAACTCAAGAGCACCTTTGTCAGAGACTAGCTACTTTTCGACCGATATAGTTAGGTCATAGTTAGGTCGCAGTCCTATCAGGGGGCCGTATACACGTTTGCAACCTTTTCGTCGGCGATAACAATGTCGTCACCGAGAATGGCTTTTTGAAAACCTTTTCCCTCTATATACTTTATATACTTTCTCAGCCGCACACTAGCATACTAACATATGGTGAGTTAGTTTAAATGCAGGCGTCAAACCATTTAGCCGGGTTAGGGGTTGGTGAAGTCGGTATTCGCGAAGGAAGAATGCTCTTCATCTCCCCTCGCCGTAATTATCTCTGGAAGTCGCCCCTACAACCCCTTGACTCCTGCGGGCTACGTTCGAACGAAACGAGAGTAAGGCTTTCTCCACGAGAGAACAGACTGACTACTTGGAGAGGGGCGCCTAGTTAACGGAGTTCACGAGGAAGCGACTTTAGTTAGTGAAGCGAGGCCTCACACATCAAACCATATCTTTATCTTACTGAACCGAGTGAGGTATAGACAGATTATACCACAGCTTGTGTTGTGGCGAGACGAAGGGACGAAGCCAGAGGCTCCCTTGCTTGCTTTTGCTTACCGGACAAGAAGGATTATTAGACCTATTAATTATTAATAGACTATAGCGAACCATAAGGAAGACCCTCGTGGTCTCCCTTTGACTTGCTAGGAAACTGAGATCACACTCTTTCCTACTCCAGACAAGTAGTACGGGATACGGACTATAACTCAAGCCTACTGCTCCGTACAGAGTCAGGATTCAGGGATTTCAAACACTCTAATGGACTATAACAGCTGAGTAGTACAAGTACAATAGCCCTGAGTGACTCTTGGCTGCCTTCAGTGATAGACGCAATTACTTGGACGATTCTATTCCTACGAATAGAGACCGCAGAGGAAGGCGTTGTCACGAGACCCGCCCTCCGGGATAGAAAAAGCAAAAATCCTAAGTGGCTTCTTGTTTGGGGTATCTGAACCGTATTCTTGTTCGGATGCTTGAATCGAACTCATCTGTTTATTTACGGCAAACCTTGACCATCGTTTCCAACGTTTCCAAGGGAAATTGATTGAATGCACGATCACGAGCCATTCCCACCGACCCATCATGAGGTCACATCTCATGAGTCTATCGTGCCAAAACTACTAATGCTGACGAATGCTTCGCCCTGACTAGCTAGTCTGGGAAGGTAGGTAAGTAAGAGGCGGATCTAGGGCTTCTTCGACTTCTTATTCATAGTTGAGATACTCCCAACCTCCACCAGCAAGCAGCACCGGAGTGAATCGTAACGTTTCGATCTGGGGGTCAGGAGCAGAGGTTGTAGTATCGTAGCTAATGCTCTTTGATCACCGTCACGAGATTTGACTATAGCTAATCAATCTCCTGCTTTCATGGAGTTTGGAATCTTAATGCTATCTTAGAGCGGATCTAGAAATCCCCAGGTAGTGGTAGTTGGCTTGGTGAAATCCGATAATCGATTGGCTTTAGAAAGGCGAAAGGCGGCTTGCCCAACCTAGACATTGTAACTGAAAGTCCTGCCTACTTCTCTTCTAGGCTTAGGGTAGTCCTAGACTACCTTCTTCTTTGCTGGCTTGGGAAAGACCCGCGGGCTATGGATCCCACTAATAGAATGGGACTATAACCAACCTTCCATGGTCTAGGTTCAAGGACAATACAGATTGTGGCTTGGAGTATCTAAGGAAGGGTAGTCGTTTAGTGCGACAGCACTCTGGCTTCATGGACCTAATTTTTAGGGACGGACTCGCTAGTGTCCCAGGGGTGACACTACACACTGAATTGCCCACAACACTATTTTTCCACAGGACTGAATCCATAGAAACCTTGGCCATTACTTTAAGCGGCGGATGATTGGTATGCAGGATCGGTTGCAACGGTTTCACATGAATGTGAATCAAGAGATTGGCTTGAAAGGCTTTCCAACTAGCCATAGTACCATTGCGAGTTGTCCTTCTTCTTTAATCGGTCGCACCAACTTGTTCCCGCTTTGGGAAGGGAACTTGGTTGGAATTCCAATTTCAAAGAAAACACATGCGAAAGGCAAGACATTGAGAAGGGCTTGTTCTTGAATTAGATGGAACATTAGCGGTCTTAGGTGATTCTCTAACAAAGGAAAGAAAGGAATGACTATTTATATCAAGAGACAGGCTTGCTAACCTTCGGGCATAGTGACTAGTGACAAGAGGAGTTGCTTAAGGACCTACGAAGAAAGTGACCGAAGCAGAGTCAATTCATATTAAAACAAGAGGAGAGAATTCAATGTCAATCGACATCTCCTTGGCACACGTGACGGATCATACTTTCTTGCCTTAGACCACTATCGAGGCTATGAGTTTTCATAGGACAGATGATCCTTTACCGTGAAGGTAGTTTACTTGCTTACTTGTTAAAGTAAGGCAGAAAGAGTACCTGTTGTTAACAAAACGGAGTCTCAAAAGCTCATTTATCGCAGTGGTCTCAAAAACGAAATTATCGTATTTTAGAAAAAGAGGTCTATAAAAGTCACTTAAGAAAGATGGCGCCTTTGCGAGGATGTCTTGAATCAGCCAATGCCAAGGCAACAAGGCTAGCATCAAACCTACCTGCCGAGAACCCTCCAACATTCCTACCAAGGTTCCCATCCCCGATGACAGAAGAAGGACGTAACCGGTGTTAAGGTTAGAAGGGTAACTGCTCTCGTAGTCGTAGCCGCTCTTGGGACTGATTCCTTAAGGAAATGGAATTCTTCCTAAATTCCCATGGAAGGTGTAGATGTTTAGGCTTGCCCCTGCTGCTGCTAGAGAATAGGTCGTCACTTTCTTTGCGGTTGATGCGCTTAAATCAACTAGTAGAAGGAAGGTGGCACAGTTCAACTAGTAGAAGGAAGGTGGCACAGTTAATCAACTGAATCCGCGCTTAGAAAGAATAACTTTGAAGCCACGTTTAGAATGGTCAGCACCTTTTGAGAAGAATTGCTCTTTGGAGAGCTAAATATAAGGGCGATGAAAGTTGTAAGCCGTAGAAAGGAGATTTTTAATGTTCATAGACACTTTGAAACTAATTGTGGAAATTCACTCTTTTATTCTGAGTGCGCAGAATGGTGCTTTGCGGCTACTATGGGTCTTCAAAAGGAACCAGGGGCAAAGACATCCTAAGAAGTTTGCCTATGGACTCTACCTCAGCGACCTTCTTCCGTACTTTCACGAGAAAGCAAGCTATCGACCTTATCTCCGTTAGTTTTTCAAGATCAGTGAACCCGGATGTCAACATCTCTATGGGGCCTACTCTAGTCTTTTATCTGCGGAGAGATGGTCGTTTACATGCTTACTTACTAAAGTACGGGAAAGAAATAGCTTACAAGAACAAGTAAGAGAGTTGACTTGCTTACTTTAACAAGTAAGGGAACTGAGGTTGCTTACTAAAGTAAGGGATTGTTGACCCTTTCAATCTTGTTTGTACCCACGGGGCACATTGAACACCAACTCAACTAAAAAGAGAAAAAAGGGTACTCACTCGTCGGTAAGGGAAAGGCTAGGCTTTTCTTACGCTAATTCTTCTCTTATTATATTTACTAGATTTACTATTGCACTGAGCCCTATTCTATCTCGGGTAACCTGATTACGGCTTTTCCGACTAGGCGCCCTACCTCTGCTCGTTACGTTAGCAAGCAAGCCATCGTAAGAGACGCAGGAAAGCAAGCTGAAGAAGAAAAAAAAGGCTTCCGCATAGGCTCTCCCGAACCGTTACTTTATTCTAATTCGAACTTATTTACAAGGAAGCCCTATGGCCTCAACGCTAGGCAGGAACAGCAGAAGAATTCAAAGCGCTAAATAGGAAATCGAAAAAGGCCAAGCTACGAACAGTACCCTTTTCAACAGTAAATAAGCTCAAGAGCTAGGAGTTCGATGTCTAGGTTGAGGCTCACTCATTGAAGTGTGACCGTAGATCTGGTCTTTCCCAGGAAAGAAAGCAACCAGGTCTTTTTTCGACCCTTAAGAGCAAGGTCCGTCCCACTCTCTCATCTACACAATTGTCCGATCTCAGATGCTTTGTCGGAGATTCCAGATTTGATTGCTAACCATGACATCAGTCTTTCCTCCGTCAGGAGGTCACGAAGGTGAGGTCCTGAGAGAGATAGATGCTTCACACATGGCATCCGATTGAAAGAAAGAGATGGGTTGGCAATAAAACAGCCATTTCATTATTTTCGCAATTTAAAGATTAAGGAATCGATCACTTCTTCACTTCAGACTGGTGAATTTGGTAAAGGGTTCCAAACCTTCCAAAAGTGATAGGTATGTGTTCTTTCTTGGCACTCTCTTAGACTGTCTATCCCTTTATACCTGGGTATAAAAGCCAGAAAGAAAGTAGCTTCTTTGATATGGTTCAGTAAATAGGAATCCCAGTAATACAGTAAACATTGGAAGAACATAGGAATATGGGTCCATATAGGAATGAAGAAAGGGCATGATAGGCTAGTTTGATTCCAAGCCAAGCAGCAGGGCATGATCAGTCTTATCGGGCGGGGAATTGCATTCGCTAATAGAGCTTCCTACGATCGCACCCTAGGAGAGTGCAAATGGCAAGTTTCATGGTCTGGTTCCACTTAGTAGCCCAAATCCGCGTACCCCCTTTAACACGCAAGTACGCTTTAGCTACTAAGCTTCGAAACAACCCATAGGCTTACTTCGAAGTAGGAGCTTGAACTCAAGTATTAGAATGAGTCTTATTAGGTTTCCCTGGGGGAAGGCTCCCCCCAACCCCCGTGAGTCCCGTCCTGCCCTGCCTTGAACTAGAACTCGGAAACCAGGACACATAACTATAAGAGAGTAGCTGCCAAAACAAGCTCCCTAAGGTCGCACCTAAGATCCGAAGGAATCGCTTGAGAACTAACTGCATACCTGAAGTTAGCTTGTGTGCGCATAGCCTTATCTTATCTTTGAATACTTCCTTTAGGCGGCTAGAAAGATGTTATTTGTGTGGTCCGTTCTAGTGACAGACAGCATTTCTATTCTATTGTATTTATGTAGGAGCCGTTGTTTTTGCTTTGTTTGCCGGATTGGTACGCTTTCTTTTCTAAAAACCCCTCTCTCATAGGTCGTTACATTTCAGGCCATTTACGATCGTTTAAAGGGCCTTATATTATAAAGTATAAAGAAAGTCAAGATTGTTCTTGCGGAGAAAAGCCTACTTACTTGCTCTTGCTGCTTTTAATTTAAGAGCAAGTCGGTCTAGCTTCTTACTCTTTCACCTTTCAAAGAAGTCGAAATAGAAAGGGGTAGGAAAGATCCCGTCTACCTTGTTCAAGTTGCGGATCTCCTTCATTAGCTTTGAGTTCATTGTTGTTCTTCTGGTTCTCCTTTAAAAGGGGTCGTGGGGGAAAAGCCCCAGCCCCCCTACATGCATTAAGCGACGACGGCTCAAACGAAGCAAACCATTTCTCATAAGAGAATAGAAAATCACAAGAAAGATTTGATCAAAAGTGACTAGAAAAGAGGCGGTCGAGAAGGAATGAGTGGAAACTATGTTGATTGAGTGCAATTTCGAAATTAGGAAAGATTAGACAGAATCCTACCAATCTAAATCAAAGTTTCCAACAGTGAAAGGCTGCCCCTGTCGGCGGGTTGCTTAGGTCCATGTAGTCCAAATCTCCGCTTAGGAAAGAAGTCCAAGTTGACTTTTTGCGAAAGGGAAAATGGCTTTCTGTTAGAGAGTGATCGAGAGAAATTTTCAGTTGGGAGCCATTCTTTTGCAGCTAGGAGACATTGTTGTTATGTTTTCCAGTTATGAGCCATTGTTGTGTGGTCCCTTTCGAGCGGTTCCTTCTTTTCTTTTTTCGATGATTTAAAGGCGACAGCTCTTTTCACCAAGGAATTGGGGCTTAGAGCTATGAGCTATAACACATACGCAAGAAGGAAGAATGCCTTAATGGACGGGTACGCTAAGGAAGGGGAGTCGCTTGCTTGTTTGGTGTGTTTGGAACCGGGTTGTTTAAAGCTACCCTTTCTTGAAGAAAGAGAACCTGGGCCCAGGTCTTGGTGTATTTTGACATGATTCTCAATACGCTATCTAAACTAGGAAAGTCAGTAAGGAAAGGTGGGACAAAGAAAGCTCTACTTCGGGTAGCTGGGTGCATCAACCTCTTTCTTTCACAGGAGAGGGGACAATACGCTTTAAGGAGCTTGGGCTACTCAACCGATAGGAATAGGGGCTTGTTTCCACAACTGAAAGAGAATCTGAAGCAGGATCGGAAACAGAATAAGATTGAGGTGGCCCTTGGGCCACTTGACTGGTTGGAGAGGAAAAGTATGGATTAGTTGAAAGAGCTACTTCTTCGAGCTGAGTGGGGTCGCGCCCCTTCCTTCTTCTAATAAGAGAGAGCGAAAGACGCTAGGCACACTCTTATTTAAACCTTTCCAATCAGTAGCTGGGCTAGGGCTTATTCTGATTCACTTGCTATGGCATTCGTAGCATCAATTCCTTGCATCCCTCCTATTAATAAGGTAATAAGGCTCTGCCCACTCAGAGTGGACAGACTTTCGAGTTTTCAGCGGTTTATGCTAAATGTACGAGGGCTGCCCGTCGATTATTGTGGGATGCAATGGACTCTATTCAGAGGACTGTCCTCGCACGTGTAAGATTAGATCGGGGTTTCACTCCCTTACTACTCCTTTACAATAATTCTCCTAATATAAGAAGTATCTAACCTATCTAAACGCAAGCATGCACGAGTCAAAGGAGGCAATTCAGAATGAAAGACATGCAAACCAGAAAGGGAGGAGCCGGCTATAGAATCTGCAGAAGAGTTTGCTTCTCTGTAAATATGGTTCACGCCTATACCAGAGTAAACCCCACTAGAAATTTCGTCAGGAAAAGGCTGCGTGGAAGAGAATACCACATTGTCGCTGCAAGTGCTTGAGAATGAGTTCACGTTGTTCTTGTTACAGTAAGTACTGCACTTGAATTAGCTCTTTTAGCAATAGAAGTTCTTGGTGGAATCTCCTTTGCTATTCTTGGTAAACTATCTGTAGAAGATGTTGATGCAATAACCGGTGCATGTGTTCTCGAAAGCACTCCCGGGGGAGAGTGGGTTTTTTCTGGACTTTAGGTCATCTTGTGACCTCTACTTTGATTTATGCGATTTATGCCGCATGTAAGGCGTAAAGATGGCAAGGAGTTCTTTCCTAAAGGAGTATTTAACGCTTCTCCAACCCTCCGAAGACACGATCAATAGGGCGCTAATCTAATGCAGTGAAGGAGGCTTACAACAATGATATCCTGCCTTAGCTGCTTTATCCTTCCCTCAACCTCCCCAGAAAGAGTCCATTCATTGTTGTCTTGGGGAACCTGAAATGGAATCGGTTCAAGAACCAACCACAGAAATTTCCACCGATTGATATTTCTCGTATTTTAAGAGCTTTACTGAAGCTATTGGAAGTGACTCTACTCCAAAGTTGTCTGGGCTGGGTCCCTCAACCCAATAGTTCGCTAGGGCGGTGCTCAGATCAACACAAATAAAAGAAGAAAAAACCCGTATGCCCCCCTGATCATGCCTCGAAGAAGGCAATTCACGAGGAAAGGTCCCACTCAGACACACACAAAGACAAAGATGACAACCGGGGCACGGCACGTTGCTAAGGATAGGCTCCTGCTTTGACTATAGAATAGATGAGCGTGACACATGCCATAATCAGACTAAAAAAGAGAATGAATCGAGACGGACAGCAAAATTGTCACTTTATGGAATTGTTTTGCTTTCTATGGATTCCCCAGAGGGGGAGAGACCCCAGTCAGCGACACAGAAATGGTTGAATCAGAGTTCTTGAGATTAGATTGGTGCCATCTATGTCTTTCCCGTCTGGCTCTCACCGGTAGACCACCCCGCCCTATCACATGCCAATGAAAAAGAACCTAACCCGAGGATCAAGCTTACCAGAATGCTCCAATTGAAGTAGTTGATCCAACACAGTAATGACCTTCAGTAGTGCTTCTTCCCCGCTCTGTACAGTAATAATAGAGGGCAAGCTAGCAAGGCAAATTTACTTGAAGCAATAACTCTTAAGGCGGGGAGTGAGGAAAGCAGAAGTGGGACAGGAATAAACCAGTAGCAAGAAAAAGGGTACCAAGCATTCCGGGCATTCCTCTTATTAAAGGAATCGGTGAGTGAAGACAAGATCGGATCTTTAAAGCTGAAGTCTTTTTCTTCATCAAGAGTGAGAGATCTGTCTAAGAACAATAGAAGAGGGATATACCATCGAATCGGATCTTAGAGAAGTCTCGGTCTTCGTCCACACCTAGGACAGGGAAGAGGCAATGAAATTGATGAATGAATGAGGGATTCTTTTCTAGCCTAGTTCTTCCACATGAATACCATATGATAAAAAGAAAGACCGATTTACCTGTGTTAAGGATAGTGCACTAGAATCAATAGACTCTTATCGAATCCTCTGTGAGTGAGGGTACTCCTTATTTTCCTTATTATAGAGATCGTTCTTAGGATAGCCTATGGCTAGTTAATATAGACTTTCCTATTCATACTATCGGCTCTATATTGATTAGGGCGAATGTGAGTACGAGCCGAATCAGGTTGAAAGTCTTGAATCCGCTCTTACTGGTCTCATATCTGCTGCTCGAGTGAAAGTGGGAATTTGGTAGGATTAGAGAATGCCTGCTTCCGGTTCTTAGACGAGGAAAACAATCCAATCAGTGCGGTCAGTCCACCCTTCTGACGTGCGGGGGTCTGGAGTACGGTAGAACGAGTTACGAGGGGGTAAGGTTGCATCCCAAGAGGATGAGGGCTGGCCGATTTCCGGGTGTACTCATATTGAAAACACCTGACTGAATATTCTAGGTTGACTTCGCCGGTACAGCTGCAGTGGGTCTGTTGATGGGCATGATATATTGAGTGGAGTCAAATCATACACTAAAGGATAAAAAAAAAAAGTGCTTTCCCGATAAGAGATAGACAGACGGTAGGAGATCCAGTTACGATAGCAGTTCACGGGACACGTGGCAGCCCTTAATTTGCCTTCGTTGAACGTTGACTCTTTAGAAAACATAAAACATTAAATATCCTCATTTATTCCACATCGTCCTCGGTGCACTGCTATCCATATAAACCCTCTAGGCCATTCTTTCTTTTCACAGCTTTCATTGGTTCTCAAGCTGAAAAAGAGTAATAGTAGCATTCATTTTCCCACCCACAATCGAGACCATAGACTGAGGAGAGATACCGCTACATCTCATGATGCCCTTATTGGAGAACGCTTTGATTCGATTCGCGCAGTTAGATTAGAGATCCTGGGCCTACCTGATAATGTTAGGGGATTTTTGATTGGCGGGAGACTATATGGCTCTCAATATGCCGCAGAAAAAGCTCTATCCGTTAGAGTACCTGAAAAATTTGTACTCCGATATCGATGAATTCCAAAACACTATTTCAGACTCTCCCCGATATGGAAAGGGGCCTTCCTTAGTAGCCCACGCTTCGAATTGGAGCTCCCCTCTAATTCAGGTTGGGATGCTGGATCCTCAGCCCTACCCCTAGCAAGTCAACTCAGTTCCCGTTAAAAAAGTTAGGATAGTTTCAATAGCCAGCAAGTTCCTACGTTCCTAAGGCCTGTGCCCCATGGAAGGGGCAGAGATAGGGAGTGCCTCGCGGATTTCTACTCTTATGGCTCGCGCCAGGCAGGACTGGGATCGCTGCCAACTGGGACTGCTCTTCAGTCTTCCTGAATCACCGAGCGTGAGTCCTTCTGCTCGAGCGCATTTTCTTGCCTTTCTGCGGAAGCAATTCCCTATCTTGGCCGCGGGCAAGCTTCCTGAGAAGACTCTGAAGCTTTTTCCTTTTTTAGAGAGTCAGTCTGTTTTTCGATAAAGTGAATGCTCGAATTCTTGTTCTCACACTCGCTAACTTGGCTAAGTTTGTGCACTTACAGCACTCCACAACGATTACGTGATTAACCAAGTCTGCACTGCGCCTTCCCTCCCTGAGCCATCGCTTCCCCCCGTCAGTCACTCGCACAAGGGTAGGTCTCGAGTAGTAGTCGCTGACGAAGAAGAAGATAATGAAGCAAATTGGAATCCGCCCTCATCTGCGGCGACGACCTCTGTGGTACCAGGGCTGACCTATGAGGAGTATGAGAGAGCGATTCGACATGATCTTCGAAAGAAGCAAAAGAGCCAAGGAGCATCCTCGAATCCTGATCAAGCCCCTGAAGCTGGAAGCCTGCTGAAAAGGGCTTCTCTTTCTAGTTCGAGAAGTTTTAAATAAAGCAAAAAGCTTTTTTCAGATGAATGGCTTGATTCTACTTCTTTCACTTTCTTTAGCTATTGGTCACTAGTCTAACTAAATAATAGTTATATATAACTATTTCCTCTCTTTATCTTATCCTTACCTTAATAAAGGAACTTAATAACTAAACTTCCCCCTTGTCTTTATCCTCTTGTTCTGAGCCTGCCACCTATCGAGCCGAACAGAGCCTTTCGCCTTAGGCGCGATAGCTTCACTCTCGCACCCGCATTATCTGAGAAAAGCATAGAAACAATTCCCTCATCCCTCTCCTTAAGTTAAGAAAAAAGAATGCTGCTTGATTGAACGAACATTGGTTGAACCTTTCTAACTGACACCCCAGTCATAATGCCACCCACGTCTTTTTTTCTTTTGAACAAGCCTTCTAAATCCAAATTTTTTGTCCTTTTATTTGAGTTCATAATAATAATAACTGGCGGGTTTCATTAATGAAAAGAAAAGCGGAGGCCCGCCATCTGCTAGCATTGTGGTTTTCCATCGATTCTTTATCAATGGCCCACCCTTTCTTTGAACCTTGTCAATGATCGAACTTAAAGATATGAACTGAGTGCCATTTGATGAGTAACTGAGAACAAAGGAGAGGGATATGGAAAGAATGAAGTAATGAAAGAGGAAGTCATTGCTAGTAGTAACGACTTGTCACGATCCATTGGTTCATATAGAATCCATGTCCTAGGTGTATCAAAAAACATTCTTTTCGCTAAGCGTATATAATAAAATAGAGTGAAAAGGTCCACCCCGAAACCAAGGGGGTACTAACTAACAGCTGAGTCCTC